CATTCAATGAATGAATGAAGGACTCGTTTGATCTGGCGATATCAATCAAATCCGAATGTTACTTCGTATATACTCACTCTTTATACTTCTACTCATCTAGAGGATTCCTCCTCTATTTCAGTAGAATTATTCTATTCTAGTACAATGGCAGAATCGTGGATAGGGAACTATACCAGCTACCTACCTAATTTATTGTAGAAATTTCCGGGATCAATAATTGGACCATGCAAAATAGAAATATTTTTTGGGGGGTAAAGGAACAGATGACTCGATTCATTTCCGTATTGATCATGATCTATGTAATAACTCGGACATCTATTTCAAATGCATATCCCATTTTTGCGCAGCAAGGTTATGAAAATCCACGAGAAGCGACTGGGCGTATTGTATGCGCCAATTGCCATTTAGCTAATAAACCCGTGGATATTGAGGTTCCACAAGCTGTGCTTCCTGATACTGTATTTGAAGCAGTTGTTAGAATTCCTTACGATGTGCGGCTGAAACAAGTTCTTGCTAATGGTAAAAAGGGGGCCTTGAATGTAGGGGCTGTGCTTATTTTACCCGAGGGATTCGAATTAGCTCCTCCCGATCGTATTTCTCCTGAGATGAAAGAAAAGATAGGCAATCTGTCTTTTCAGATTTATCGACCCACTAAAAGAAATATTCTTGTGATAGGTCCTGTTCCCGGTCAGAAATATAGTGAAATCGTCTTTCCCATTCTTTCCCCGGACCCTGCTACTAAGAAAGACGTTCACTTCTTAAAGTATCCCGTATATGTGGGCGGGAACCGGGGAAGAGGTCAGATTTATCCCGACGGGAGCAAGAGTAACAATACAGTCTATAATTCTACAGGAGCAGGTATACTAAACAGAATAGTACGTAAAGAAAAAGGAGGGTATGAAATAACCATATCTGATGCGTCGGACGGACATCAGGTGGTTGATATTATACCTCCAGGACCAGAACTTCTTGTTTCAGAGGGTGAATCTATCAAGCTTGATCAACCATTAACGAGTAATCCCAATGTGGGTGGGTTTGGTCAGGGAGACGCAGAAATAGTACTTCAAGATCCATTACGCGTCCAAGTTTTGTTGTTCTTCTTAGCATCTGTTATTCTGGCACAAATCTTTTTGGTTCTAAAAAAGAAACAGTTTGAGAAGGTTCAATTGTCCGAAATGGATTTCTAGATCCGCGGATTCATCAAGTTGGTAAAAAGAAGGAACCGAACTGTTGTGATCAATGCAATTATGTTATGTATGATCCAAAAATCGTGGAAAATGTTCTGCTTATTTTGTTTCTACGATTTTCTTTTATGCGAGATGTAAGAAATTGCTCGTATCTTATTCCTAGTAATAGTATGTATATTGGTAATAGTATGTATTATATTGCGAAGAAGACTGCATTGCGAAGAAGACTGCTCGACCCCCCAATTTTCAATCCAAATCGGAGCGCTGTGGCTATGTCGGGTCTCCTATTGCCAGACTATAAATGCCATGTAATGCATCAATAGTTTTTTCTACCTCCTAGAAGCGAATCATTTGTTCTCTTCATTTATCCCTTGCCGTGTATTTGCTCCTACTTATCTTTATGTCTACTATTATCTATGTCTACTATTATCTAGTAGTATTTATTAGAATTAGTATTTATTAGATATTAGAATTAGATATTAGAATAAGAATAAATACTACTATTTAATAGTAGGTATTACTCATTTTCCTAATCTTCGACACAAGAAAAGGGTGGAAAATTCCTTTTCTTGTGTCAAAACAATAAGAATTCTTGATCCTGTTCCTCAAAGATTACTATTTTTTTGATTCTCCAGTTCTATCGGAGCCCCTTGTTTCGATTCATAAGAAGTGGTGGATAAAGAGAAAGGGGTGGGAGTAACTTATTGAGCAAATAGAACTTCTTCAATGAACTTATTAAGAGAAAAAAAATGAAAAAAGAGAATTTCAAGAACAAGAAAAAAAAACGCTTAATGCTCCGGGAGAAAAGATAAAATCTTGGATTTTTGCGCATATCCAAATCCTTATTTTATTGATTATCTCATCCTTGTTCCATTTTTTTTTTAGAGAGTAAAGAGGGTAAAATAAGATTAGTATAAGTATATATATAGTATAAGTATATATAAATAATTTGAAATAATTTGTAGGATGTCTTGTCTATAAAAATACATATTGTGCGGTCCAGAAAATCAATGGATTCCATTCTTAAAAACATCATCAGACATCAGGGATGGAATGTTTGAAACATCGGAGCAAAGGATCTGTTTTGTCATTTCTACGAATATAATATGTTGGCTGGATGAATTTCCAACTTCTTTTATGTTATGGAATGTGGAATGGGTCAAACAAAGTCCCGCTCGAAGAGTAAGAACTCAACAGGACCTTACCCCTCGATCGAATCAGACAAGACAAAAGGGGTAAGGTCCTGTTGAGTTCTTACTCTTTCATGTTGTTCATGTTGACAATCCGGTGCATCCCATCACTATAGGGATGAG